TATTTTATTTAGTTATTCATTTAGTTATTCAGTGAAACCAATGATTCGTTATTGGAGCAGATAGCAACAACCACCATTTCATCCGACATACGTATTTTTGATTTTCCAATGGATTTACATCTTTCATTAATGGAAATTTTTTGATGTAGTGAGTAATAGTTCTGCTTGCTCGCTGTTGAAGAATTCTTGTTTAGGCAGTTCATACCATCCATACAGAGTGTTTTGATCTACGATTTCAATTCTTTCATGTTTCAGCAGTAAGATATTGTTCCATGTCCAAAATATGGAAGAAAGAGGTGTTTCCACGACTCTACCACCCAGTCAATTCTGTTCCACTTAATCCCTATTTCATGGCCACATATCTTTCAGGCTAAGGAATGGGAAACCTTTCTGCTATTACATGAATCCAATTTTCATTTCATCCGGGAAAAGCCATCTTTTTCTCAACAATGCCTTTGTCATTTGATCCAATAGCGTTCCGTTAGATAGGAACAGATTTGATAAATACTGATAACTCTCGGATAGAGTATTAGAGCGGAAAAATCCATTCGATAATGAACTATTGGTTCTAAGCCATCTCTGGCGATGAATCAACAATTCGAAGTGCTTTTCTTGCGTATTCTTGATAAACCAGCGTTTATATATAGATGTAGGAGGATCTGTTTGGGAAGTAAGAAGCCCCTTTGACATCTCTCCATCTGCAAAGAATTCTCGATGTGAAAACACAGAGACAAAGGGCTGATCTTTGAATAGGAAAAAGAGTGGATCCGCAGGGTCCCAAATGAATTGGCTTATTCGAAAAAAGCCTTGTTCTTTGGAAGATCTATCTCGTATCTGGTACTGCATGGTTCCACTCTGCAAGAACCCCGAATCATTCTCTTGAAGCTCATCCTCTTCATCATAAATGATCCGCTTGCCCCGAAATGACCTGGCCCAATAGGGAAATCCCAATTCATTGGGCCTTTCGATACAATCAAATAGAAAACCCCAAGGGCGCCATATTCTAGGAGCCCAAACTATGTGATTGAATAAATCGTCCTCTATCTGTTGCGGGTCGAGGACTTCTTCTCCTTCCCCTTCTTCAAACTCCGATTCGTATTTTTCATAGAGAAATCTCTGATCAAGGATAGAATAAGATCCATTTTGCATCATATCTAAGGGACTCCTTGGTTCGGGCCGAAGAAGCAATGTCACTCGATCATTATCAAACTGACTGCAATCTTTTTCTGTCCGTGAGGATCCCACCAGAGCGCCTTCTACTTCTAATAGACCATGAACTAGATCCGAATCATTCTCAACAAGTCCATAATAAGTGATCCCATTTTTTTCATCGGGTCCGGGTAGAGACCAAAGGTCTTGAGCAGCCGATCCGGCAGAACAACTCAAAAGATAAAGAAGTATCGTTAATTTCTTCATGCTCATTCCAAGTTCGAAGTACCATTTGTACAAATAAGAATCCCCTTCGTTACATGATTTCTTCTTCATATAGATAGATATAGGATCTATGGGGCAATTACTTAGAAATACATTTTGTGCAACAGCCCTTCCTATCTGATAGAAAAGGATCCCATGATCCTGAACCGATCTTACCTGGGATCGCAAATCCCAAGTTTGTCTATGAAGAGCAGATCTAATTATATTAGTGTCTATAATTGATTTCTTCTGTGTAATACTAATCGATAGGGCCTCATTGGTAAGTGCGACAAGATCTCGTACATTGGAACCCATGGTTATGGACCCGAATCCATTAGTATGGAACATTTTCTTTTCCAAGTGAAATCCCCTAGTATACGAAAGAGTAAAAAAGTGCTTTCGTTGTTGTGGAATAAGAAGCCTTCGTATCTTAATGCATGTATTTAATTTATTTGGAGCTATTAGAGCGGGATCCACTTTTTGGGGAATATGAGTCGAAGCAATAACAAGAATATTTCGAGTGGAACATCTTTCACAATCCCTGGAGAGATAGTTCACTAATAGACCGAGGGATAAGTAATTCGACTCATTCACATCCAGATCATGAATGTTTGGAATCCATATTATGCAAGGAGACATTGCTTTTGCTAATTCGAATTGAAGGGTGATATAAAATCGGTCTATTTCCGGCATCATATCCATAGTTAGCGCATTCATCCTAGTTAGAAACTCCAGCTCCGTATCAAAGTCACGGTCGATATCGTCACTCACATCAATATCGTCACTCACACCAATATCGTCACTCACACCAATATCGTCACTATCATCAATATCGTCACTATCATCAATATCGTCACTATCATCAATAAGAAAACCGTTAGGCTTGTTATCCAGGAACTTGTTCAGAAATACTGTAATGAAAGGAAGATAGGAGTTTGTCGCTAGGTATTTGACCAAATAGGATCGTCCAGTTCCTATAGAACCTATCACTAAAATACCCCTAGAGGGAAATAGGGCTAAGCGGAGCGAAAAGGGTTTTCCATGAGATGGGAAACGAAAACTATTCACCCCACACGAGGTTTGTGAA